AATCACAAAAACTTTTTTTATTATGGATCTACTACCAGAAATTCAATGCGTAATCTCAGCATTCAATGTGTATTCCTGAATAATCTAATTTTTCAATTATTCAACCATTTCATTTTACCAAGTTCAACGTTAGCCAGATTAGTCAACATTTATATGTTTCGATGCAACAACAAGATGTTATTTGTAACAAGTAGTTTTGTTGGTTGGTTAATTGGTCACATTTTATTCATGAAATGGGTTGGATTGGTATTATTCTGGATACGGCAAAATCATTCGATTCGATCTAATAAGTACCTTGTGTCAGAATTGAGAAATTCTATGGCTCGAATCTTTAGTATTCTCTTATTTATCACCTGTGTCTACTATTTAGGCAGAATGCCGTCGCCTATTGTCACTAAGAAACTGAAAGAAACCTCAGAAACGGAAGAAAGGGGAGAAAGAAAGGAAGAAAGCGATGTAGAAACAACTTACGAAACGAAGAAGACTAAACAGGAACAAGAGGGATCCACCGAACAAGACAAAGATAACCCAGTTTACGAAGATTCTTATCTTGATACCCATCAAGATAATTGGGTATTGGGAAAACTTAAAGAAGAGAAAAATGAAAAAACTTATTAATGAATAAAAAGATTAATACATAAGATAAATATAAGAATAGATAAGACGATATCCGCCCACCCCCCATGTATTTGATCCCCTCCCCTATAAAGAAACTAGCAACACCGACCCCGTTCGTAATTCCATCAATTATATGTCTATCAAAAAACTGAATTAGTTCGGCTAATACTCTTACACCCACAGTAAAAATCTTAGTATATAAAATATCTATGTAACCGCGATTATATGACCAATTGTATATAAAATTTTTGACTTGGTCCAAGAGAATTCTCTTTGGGCTCTTCTTCACAAATGAATTGACTAAGCCAAAATTCTGTAGAGATGAATAAACAGATCCATATAAAATGGATGCTACAAATAATCCAAAAAGAGCTATACTTACCGAAAAAACTGCATTTTTTAAAAAAGCATAACAATCCGAAGAATCATTCGAATTTGGATGGAAAAAATCTGCGGACGGAGTTAACCATTTCGACAATAGATCAAAATCTATTACTCCTCGATCAAAATGAATTCCGATTGCTCCAATGAATAAAGTAAATAGTACCAATACAAGTAGTGGAAATAGCATAGTATTGTCCGATTCGTGAGGATAGGTGTAAGTGTATTTATTTCTAAAGTAAGTACTAAAGTATCGTACTCTATTTCTTACATTATCATCAATTCGATATGTATCTTTTGAAAAAAAAGAGACTTTATTATTCATTGTTGATAAAAGTAAATTTCTATTGACTGCTTTTGGTACTTCTTTTCCCCATAAAGATATTGAATAGAAAGAACTATTTTTAGTGCTACTGTAATTTTTAAAATGAATCCGCAAACGTCCATCAAAAGTAAGTAAATACATCCGAAACATATAAAATGCGGTTAATCCTGCTGTGAAGGAAGCTATTATTGCGAAAATTGGCGAATACAACCAACTATCATTAAGAATTTCGTCTTTGGACCAAAAACAAGCAAGAGGTGGAATACCACAAAGAGAGAGTGTACCTAATAAAAAAGTAATTCTTGTAATTGGAACATATTTTGTTAAACCCCCCATAAGAACCATATTTTGACTTTTATCTGGTGAATATCCAACAATGGGTTCCATTGAATGAATAATGGATCCGGATCCCAAAAACAATAAAGCTTTCGAATAGGCATGGGTGATCAAATGGAATAAAGCGGCTCGATAAGAACCTATACCCAGAGCTAACATAATATAACCCAATTGAGACATTGTAGAATAAGCTAAACTTCTTTTAATGTCTCTTTGAGCAAGAGCCAAAGTAGCTCCCAATAGTACTGTTATTACGCCTATTAAAGAAATGAGATTCATTATGTAAGGTATAACTATGAAAAGAGGAAGAAGCCGAGCTACAAGAAAAATTCCCGCTGCTACCATAGTAGCAGCATGTATAAGAGCCGAAATGGGAGTAGGTCCTTCCATAGCATCAGGTAACCATATGTGAAGAGGGAATTGTGCGGATTTAGCAACTGCACCGATAAATAAAAAAGAAGCACACAGAGTAGCAAATAAAGAATCCACTCCATTATTACGAACTAAGTTATTAACTATTCCGAACAAATCCCGAAATTCTAAACTACCAGTTATCCAATAAAGTCCTAAAATTCCTAATAATAAACCAAAATCCCCTATACGATTGGTTACAAAAGCTTTTTGACAAGCACTTGCCGCAATTGGACGTGTGAACCAAAACCCTATTAATAAATACGAACACATTCCTACGAGTTCCCAAAAAATATAAATTTGTATCAAATTGGAACTAGTAACTAATCCCAACATAGAAGTATTGAAAAAACTCATATAAGCAAAAAATCTCAAATATCCTTGATCGTGAGACATATAATTGTCACTATAAATAAGAACCATGATTCCAACAGTAGTAATTAATATTGACATAATAGAAGTAAGTGGATCGATCAAGTGTCCGAACTCTAAAGAAAAATCATTATTGACAGTCCAAGACCATAGATATTGATAGATAAAATTTCCATTTATTTGCTGAATAGACAGATTGGCCGAAAACACCATAGCTATACTTAGCATCAAAACACTTGGAAAAGCCCACATCCGACGAATATTTTTTGTTGCTGTCGGAATAAGCAGAAGTCCGAATCCTATTAACATAGTAACTGGAAATGGAAGAAAAGGTATTATCCATGCATATTTATATGTATGTTCCATAAAAAACAAATTTTAATTTTTTTCTTATAATTGTTTCCGATTCACCAATTCTTATCACTTTCAAAAGGAACAAAAAAAAATCAACAAAAAAAGATATTTATGAAAATGGGGAATATGAGATTTTGAATCATTCTACAACTATACTACCATTCTATTCTGGCAATATGTAACCATATCATATACTATAGTATAGTAAGTAAAAACAATTATACCAAAACAGTAGAATATAGATCAGAGTATGCATTAATAAATCAACTAAAAAAAAAAAAAAAGACCTAATTATTCTAGTGAATTTTTTTGTAGTAATTACCTAACTCATTGCGGAACTGATTGATTGGATTCCAATCCAATAAGAAAGTATCAGAAATCTTATAATACTCCTTACTTCGTGTAGAACTGAAATAAAAAATAACTAATGAGTTCCCCTTCTTAGGTAATGGAATGTCTTGTTTAACATATTAACTACTAGTTGTAGTTAAAGTTTGAACTTAAATTATAGACACGGCACTATGAGCTTATTCAATTCGAACTAATAGTCATAAAAATTCCTTTTCGAATTTTCCCTTCTTTTCCTCTATTTTTTCCTTAGTGTGTTATACGTGACATGCATGTATATATTTATATATAAATAATACATTTGTATTGTATGTTAAGAAAAAATGATTATCGACGGAATTAAGTATAGAAAATGACTAAAAAGAACGATCCATTTTGAGCAATACATGTCTTTCACATACAACAATAAAAATGAGTAACTTTTTTTTGAATGGCAGTTCCAAAAAAACGTACTTCTATATCAAAAAAACGTATTCGTAGAAATATTTGGAAGAAAAAGGGATATTTAGCTGCCATAAAAGCTTTTTCTTTAGCAAAGTCAGTTTCTACCGGAGATTCAAAAAGTTTTTTTGTGCGACAAACAAGTAAGAAAATCTTGGAATAATCTGAATTTCCATGGCTCAAAGAACTTCCAATTTTTGAATATGAAGAATTCCCATTAACTTATGTATTGAACTCCTCAAGATTAGTTAGAACTAGTTGCTATAATATGTAGAATACGAATTTATCTGTCTGCTGGTTCTAAGCATTATTATTATTATATTATTATTTTTATTCATTTTCTTTTCCCAATAGAAAAAAGAAAGATTTTTCTATTGGGAAAAGAAAATGCAATTGTGGTGGATATTAAAACTCTTTTGTTTTATTATATGCCTAACTCAAGACCTAATTGGTTTGATATTATCATAAATTATAAATTATGTACACAACAAAGAGTATTATATTATTAATAGTTAATTAATACTTAATGATACTAAGAAAGTATCGAAATTGTTAGAAAAATTCCTTTAATTTAGTAATGAAAATGTCATACATATGAAATCCTATTTATTTAATTTTGTTAATTGAGAAAATAAATCTCTTTGATGATTTGTTTTTCATTTATCTGATTTCACGAATTCAAAATAAATAAAGAAAAAATAGAAGAAGGGGGCAATTCTTATCTTAGTTTCTATCTCGATGGAAAACAAAATTTTCAAGTTCCAATTGTTCCGGGAGAACTTAGTATATATATAGTAGGTAAAAGTTGATTGTTAAAACTGAACCTACTATGATACTAACCAAGAATTATTGAAAATGAATTGAGTTTAAAGGAGCTCTTATTCATCCGTTCTAATGTTTACTAAACTATACTATATTGAATCCTTGAATCTAGATCTAGACGATTCAACATGAATTGACTATTATTATTTCAAGTAAGCCGCTATGGTGAAATTGGTAGACACGCTGCTCTTAGGAAGCAGTGCTAGAGCATCTCGGTTCGAGTCCGAGTGGCGGCATACTCTAAAAGAGATACAATGAATCCTATAATGTATTTAATTCCCGATTTCAATTCTGTAATGGGACCCCTTTTATGTATGATATTTTCGACTTTAGAACATATATTAACTCATCTCTCTTTTTCGATCATTTCAATTGTGATTACGATTCATTTGATGACCCTATTAGTCCACGAAATCATAGGGTTACGCGATTCATCGGAAAAGGGAATGATCGCTACTTTTTTATCTATAACAGGATTATTAGTTACTCGTTGGATTTCTTCGAGACATTTTCCATTAAGTAATTTATACGAGTCATTAATCTTCCTTTCGTGGAGTTTTTCCATTATTCATATGATTTCCAAGATATGGAATCATAAAAATGATTTAAGCGCAATAACCGCGCCAAGTGCCATTTTTACCCAAGGTTTCGCCACATCGGGTCTTTCAAGTGAAATGCATCAATCGGCAATATTAGTACCTGCCCTACAATCTCAGTGGTTAATGATGCACGTAAGTATGATGTTATTGAGCTATGCAGCTCTTTTATGCGGGTCGTTATTTTCAGTCGCTTTTTTAGTCATTACATTTCGAAAAAACATCGATATTTTTTTTAAAAGCAAAAATTTTCTAATTAAGTCATTTTTCTTTGGCAAGATCGAATACTTGAACGAAAAAAGAAGTGTTTTTAAACACACTTCTTTTCTTTCATTCCGAAATTATTACAAATATCAATTAACTCAGCGTTTGGATTATTGGAGTTATCGTGTCATTAGTTTAGGGTTTACCTTTTTAACCATAGGTATTCTTTCTGGAGCAGTATGGGCTAATGAGGCATGGGGATCTTATTGGAATTGGGACCCCAAGGAAACTTGGGCATTTATTACTTGGACCATATTCGCGATTTATTCACATACTAGAACAAATCAAAGTTTACAAGGTACGAATTCGGCACTTGTAGCTTCTATGGGATTTCTTATAATTTGGATATGCTATTTTGGGATCAATCTATTAGGAATAGGTCTACATAGTTATGGTTCATTCACATTAATATCTAATTGAATAAATTCCATGAGGAATACATAAGAACATCGTCCCATATATAACGAAATTTTGTGCGAGTTTTTGAGAACCATTTGAATGATTTCTTGAGTCAAATGGTTCTCAAAAACATGGGAGACATCTTATTACAATTCTAATTCACTTTATTTTTTTGCGTTGTACAGCGAATGATTTCAAAAATCTAAAAAAAAAATTCAAAATCATAAGACTTTGCTTTCTGTCTCATTAATGAAAACAAAACTCTCTATGAAAATAATTAGATAGGATAGCTTGTACTTTGTCAACTGATAGTGAAAGAACGAAATCCGGATAAATACCAATTCCTATTACGGGTAAAAAGATACAGATCGAAACAAATAGTTCTCGTGGCCCAGAATCCACAAAATTTGAGTTTGGAGCATTGAATAATTTGTATCCATAGAACATCTGACGTAACATAGATAATAAATAAATAGGAGTTAATATCATTCCAATTGCCATTACAAAGGTAATTAGCATTTTGGGCATTAAAAGATATTTTGGGCTGGTAATTATTCCAAAAAAGACTACTGATTCCGCAACAAAACCACTCATTCCTGGCAATGCAAGAGAAGCCATCGAGAAACTACTAAACATGGTAAATATTTTTGGCATTGGGATGGATACCCCCCCCATTTCGTCGAGATAAACAAGACGTATTCTATCACAACTCGTTCCCGCCAAGAAAAAAAGTGCAGCACCAATAAATCCATGAGAGAGTATTTGTAAAATGGCTCCGTTGAGTCCCATGTCGGTTATAGAACCAATTCCTATAATTGTGAAACCCATGTGAGATACGGAAGAATAGGCTATTCTCTTTTTTAAATTGCGTTGACCGAACGAGGTTGAAGCTGCATAAATTATTTGCATTGTCCCTACTATCACCAACCAGGGACAAAATATAGAATGGGCGTGTGGTAATAATTCCATATTGATCCGAATCAATCCATATGCTCCCATTTTTAATAAGATTCCAGCTAGAAGCATACATGTACTGTAATGTGCTTCCCCATGGGTATCCGGTAGCCATGTATGTAGGGGTATAATCGGCGATTTGACAGCATAAGCAATAAGGAAGCCCAAATATAATATTATTTCTAGTGTCACAGGATATGACTGATTAGCTAATCTTTCAAAATCCAATGTCGGTTCATTGGAACCATATAAACCCATACCTAGAACTCCTATTAAGAGAAAAATGGAACCCCCCGCAGTGTACAAAATAAACTTTGTAGCCGAGTACAAACGTTTCTTTCCTCCCCACATGGATAAAAGTAAGTAAACAGGAATTAATTCTAACTCCCACATGATAAAAAAAAGTAAAAGGTCTCTAGAAGAAAATAATCCTATTTGACCACTGTACATTGCTAACATCAGGAAATAGAACAATTGCGAATTTCGAGTAACCGGCCAAGCTGCTAAAGTAGCCAAAGTAGTGATAAATCCTGTCAGTAAAATAGGTCCTATGGAAAGTCCATCGATTCCCAGTCTCCAGTGAAAATCAAAAATATTTATCCATTTAGAATCCTCTTCTAATTGAATTAATGGATCATCCAATTGGAAATGATAACAGAACACATAGGTTGTTAGAAGGAGTTCTAGGATACAAATACATAGAGTATACCACCTAAATACTTTATTCCCCCTATGAGGGAGAAAGAAAATTGAAGAACCCGCGAATATCGGCAAAACTACAAGTATTGTTAACCAAGGGAAATAACTCGTGATAAAGACAAGATACGTTTTGACCAAAAAACCCGTGCTCGGAATAATATATTTTATCGAGTACGGGCTTTTGTCGGTAAAAAGGAATCAAATGATTCAAGTGGAGTTTTTTATAACGTATCAATAAGATAGACCCATGCTGCGAGTTGTTTCATGCCATAAATAAACACGGACACTCAAATAATCTGTTGGACAGGCGGATTCACATCTCTTACAACCTACACAGTCCTCGGTTCTTGGCGCGGAAGCAATTTGCTTAGCTTTACATCCGTCCCAAGGTATCATTTCCAATACATCTGTGGGGCAGGCTCGTACACATTGAGTACACCCTATACATGTATCATAAATTTTTACTGAATGCGACATTGGGTCTATAAATTCCAGTTTTGAACATCAAAAAATTTCGATCTGGTAAAGTAAAATCAGTAGTAAATGAATTATATAATTGATATTGTAGACACCAGACGAATCGGTGGTTTATCAAAAAAATCTTAAGAATTAATATTTTTCTAAATCTGTTCATGAGAAAAGACCAAGAAACTTTGATTTACGTTTTAACAACCAGGATCATACAAGTCACACGTGAGACTTCACATTGGCCAACGGATCGTCAATATTTCAATATCAATAGTAATATATTTCCATATTACTATACATATTACTATAAAAAAAAATGAAATAATTTAAATACATTTTTTTATATATTTTTTTTTATATATTTATATATATATTTTTATATATTATATAATTTATATATATTATGTCTTTATTTATATGATAGTTATGACTAATTATTCAACAAATTAGATTGATTGATACGAGTTGATTTTCTGTTACGATAGATCGACGAAACAATAGCTAGCCCAATAGCTGCTTCCGCCGCCGCAATGGCTATAACAAAGATTGATAAAATGTCTCCTTTTAATTGGCGACTATCAAATATATCAGAAAATGTTACGAGATTAATATTAACCGAATTTAGTATAAGCTCAAGACACATAAGTGCTCGAACCATATTTCGACTTGTGATCAATCCATAGATACCGATCGAAAATAAATAGACACTCAAAAAAAGTACATGTTCGAACATCATTGACTAACTCCTCATGAACCTCGATTCATTTCAATATGAACAACAATTCAACCAATTTGATTGACTAGAATCGAGCAATTACAGAAAAAAAGAGGTACTTACAGTAGATTCAACTAAAAACTTTCCCTTTTTCATTTTATTTAAAATTTCGAATAATTTTCTTAATTCTAAGTATTTATTATTGACGAGCCATAGTAATTGCGCCTATCAAAGAAACTAAAAGAATTATAGAAATGAGTTCAAACGGAAGATAAAAATCTGTTGATAAATGAATTCCAATTTGTTGAACGTTACTTATAAGGTCCTGCTCTATAATCTGGTTTGATCTTGTAGTCCAAATAATTCCGTACCATGACGTATCTGGGATAGTAGTAATTAGTGAAAAAAGAATACTTGTACAAACCAGTGAAGTGACCCCATCTCCAACAGTCCAAAGATAGGAATCGTTGGAATATTCTGAACCACTCATGAACATAACAGCAAATATGATTAAGACATTTATGGCGCCCACATAAATAAGGAGCTGTGCGGCGGCTACAAAATAGGAGTTTGATGGAATATAGAATAAGGATATACAAACAAGAACCAATCCCAATGAAAAGGCAGAATAAATTGGATTGGTAAATAATACTACTCCTAGACCTCCTAATATAAGAAATGATCCCAGAAATACTACAAGTATATCGTGTATTGGTCCAGGTAAATCCATTATGTATAACAGATAAATAAGTCGAAATATTTCATGACCTTTCTAAATAGTCCAGGAAAGAGAAGGGTGTTACCCTTATTTTTTTCTTGTATATGATGGGTTCCTAATTGAATTAAATCTTAATATGGATTAACGTAGATATAGATAAAGTTATTGGCCAATCCTACTTTTTTATCTGAAAGAAAAAAGAAAAGAATAGTGGGAATTTTATATTTAGAAATCATCACGAAAACATATTCTCGGTTTAAATCAAAGAGTAATTCTCAACAATCAATAGTTATTAGTTATTATTATTTGTTTTGTAGTTTCCGACCAACCAAAATAAAAGAGACTTGGCTCCTTTATCTCAAATATTTCAAAAGAAAATCTTAGTAATCGGTAATCGTTCTTGAATCAAGGGGTTTATCTTTGTCCATTTTGATTTGAGTCGAATTCATAACTGTTTGAATTGTGTAATCTCCAATTACTGACATTGGTAACCGACCCAAAGCAATTTGATTATAATTCAATTCGTGACGATCATAAGTGGAAAGTTCATATTCTTCGGTCATCGATAAACAGTTTGTTGGACAATACTCGACACAGTTACCACAAAATATACAGACCCCAAAATCAATACTATAATTAAGCAATTGTTTCTTTTTAATATCTTTTTCAAATCTCCAATCAACAACGGGCAGATCTATGGGACATACACGAACACATACTTCACAAGCAATACATTTATCAAATTCAAAGTGGATTCGACCACGGAAACGCTCTGATGTGATCGATTTTTCATAAGGATATTGAATAGTTACAGGTAAACGATTTGTATGGGATAGGGTAATTATGAAACTTTGACCAATGTACCTTGCAGCTCGTATTGTTTGTTGGCCATAATTTATGAACCCGGTCACCATAGGGAACATATTGTGGATCTCCGTGAATAAATTGATGTTTCTTTCTCTTGTTTGAGATTGTTTATGAATCTAGAATATCGTTATCCTATTCTGTTATTTATAGTGAAACAAGTTGGGAAGAAGTTGTCAATAATAGATTACCCAAAGAAATAGGTAAAAGAAATTTCCATCCAAGATTTAATAGCTGGTCCATTCTCATCCTAGGTAAAGTCCATCTTGCTGCGATAGGAATGAACAGAAACAAATAAGCTTTAGCTAATGTAATAAATATACCAATTGTCATTCCAAAGACTCCAGCCATTTTATTTATTCCGAAAAGTTCAGGAATGGATATGTACGGAATAGAGAAATTCCACCCACCTAAGTAAAGAACTGTTATAAATAATGAAGAAACTAATAAATTTAGGTAAGAAGCAAGGTAAAATAGAGCGTATTTGATACCTGAATATTCCGTTTGATAACCTGCTACTAATTCCTCCTCTGCTTCTGGTAAATCAAAGGGTAATCTTTCGCATTCTGCTAGAGAAGAAATTAGAAAAACAACAAACCCTATAGGCTGACGCCAAAGATTCCACCCCCAAAAACCATATTTTGACTGTGCCTCAACTATATCAACTGTACTTAAACTATTAGATAATCATAGTCGATAATAACATCACTGTTCGCATCGCTATTTCAAAACCGTACATGAGACCTCAGCTTCATACGGCTCCTCTATGGTCACAAATAAATGTAAGGGCTTGTTCGGTATTATCACCATCTTTAGATAGTAAATAGAATAAATATACACCGGGGAGTCCAAAATTAGACCAATGAAATTCCGTCTGCTAGAATAAAAAAAGGTGCTTCCAAATTGATCTTATCCATTAGAATTTAAATTTCTCTTTGTTCGGTAATAACTTAATCCTTCAATAAAATACTCGTTATATCAATAAATATGTTCTATCAATAACTATAATATAAAGAAAAACTATAAAGTATAAAGAAAGAATTAGAAAGAATTGGGCATTAATTCAAAATTCATGATAAGAATTCCATATGTATAGATATGGGTGGGGAAAAGAAATAATAAATAAAGATCTTTATTTATTATTTTTCATTTTTCTCATTCTATTTTTGCATTTCATTTCTTTTGTTCCTGTTCTTCTTTCTCAGAGGAGGGAGTACTCTGAAAAAAACAATACAATTACAATAAAGGATTAATTCGTTTTTGATAGTCATTTCTTTAATCAGTGAATAGGAGCATACTCTAGATCGGAATCGTGGGGAAGTACTGCTTGGTCATTTCTACCAACTTAAAGTCCTCATTATGATTCGTTTTATCCAAAGTTTTCTGCAAAAATACCCTTTTTGATACCTTACATTATCTCCATTACTAATCTTTTGTGTACCTTGGTGTTCCTAACTGTCCACTGATTTTTGATTGATCCCCGGTATGGTAATACATACAAGACAGTAGTGGAAACCCCATACAGTTGATCTTTTGTACCCGCTTCAAGATATGATAATGAGTCAAAGAATCTTAATCTTGGGGTAAACAGTTTACACTGCTTATGTTTATATTCTTGTACATAGGGAACGAGATTTTATCTTCTTACTGCAAATTTCTAAGCAGTTTTATTTTACTCATATAACTATCTAGCTTAACTCGTCAACCCTAATGATGAATAAAAAATGAAAATATCCATTGAATATATTCAACCTCTTTACTATATTTCTAGAGAGGGAGGAAAATAATCATGTTCCAACGAATCACACGTAGAGATATTGATAACACACAGAGAGTTAATGGTATTTCATAACTAATAGATTGAGCAGCAGCCCGTAGACCACCTGAAAAGGAATATTTATTATTCGATCCATATCCTGACATAAGAAGTCCAATAGGAGCAATACTTGAAATGGAGATCCATAAAAAAACACCTATACTGAGATCGGCCAAAACAAGGTGATACCCAAAAGGAATTACTAAATAACTTAGTAGAACCGATATTACCGCTATAGACGGTCCCACGCTGAACAAACGAATATCTCCTCTGGATGGGAGGAGGTCCTCTTTTAAAAATAATTTGGTCCCATCCGCTAGAGCTTGAAGAATTCCCAATGGGCCGGCATATTCAGGCCCAATACGTTGTTGTATTGCTGCGGAGATTTCTCTTTCTAACCACACAATTACTAGTACCCCTATTGTGATTCCCAATATAAGGGTGAAAATAAGAACAAAGATCCATATGAGTCCATAGACTTCTTTTAAGGATTCCGATCTAGAAAAAGAATTGATAGCTTGTACTTCTACTTCTGTCGTATCAATTATCATTTCAACGATCAACTTCTCCCATAATGATATCTATACTACCTAGTATCGTCATGATATCGGCCAATTTCATTCTTTTAACTAGTTGGGGGAGAATTTGCAAATTGATGAAACCGGGTGGACGAATTTTCCATCTCCAGGGGAAAACACTGCTATCTCCTATCAAATAAATTCCCAATTCCCCTTTTGGGGCTTCTACTCTCACATAAAGTTCTTGTTTCGACAATTCAAAATTGGGTGAAAGTTTTTTAGTAATAAATCTATATTCAAAATTATTCCATTCGGAATTTTTTGCTCTATCAAAGCGTCGAACTTCTAAATTCTCATAGGGTCCTCCAGGAATTCCTTCTAGAGCCTGTTGAATAATTTTTATAGATTCCTTCATTTCACCAATTCGTACTAAATAACGAGCTAGTGAATCTCCTTCTTTTTGCCATTGGACTTCCCAATCGAATTTATTATAACACTCATAATGATCAACTTTACGAAGATCCCATTGGATTCCAGAAGCTCGTAGCATCGGTCCTGATAAACCCCAATTTATTGCTTCCTCTCCACCAATAATGCCCACTCCTTCAACTCGTTCCAAAAAAATAGGATTCCGCGTAATAAGTTTTTGATATTCAACAATTCCTGTTAAAGAATAATCGCAGAAATCCAAACATTTATCTATCCAGCCATAAGGTAGATCGGCAGCAACTCCCCCAATACGGAAATAATTATGCATCATTCGCATACCTGTAGCGGCTTCGAATAGATCATATAATAATTCCCTTTCTCTGAAAATATAGAAAAAGGGAGTCTGTGCACCGATATCCGCCATAAAAGGTCCAAGCCATAACAAATGAGAAGCTATACGACTCAGTTCTAGCATAATTACTCTAATGTAACTGGCTCTTTTAGGTACTTGAACACTTTCCAACCGTTCTGGTGCATTTACTGTTATTGCTTCTGTGAACATAGTGGCTAAATAATCCCACCGTGTTACATAAGGCAAATATTGTATAATTGTTCGATTTTCCGCTATTTTTTCCATCCCTCTGTGTAAATAACCCAATACGGGTTCACAGTCAATAACATCTTCACCATCGAGAGTAACGATCAGTCTAAGAACACCATGCATTGATGGGTGGTGAGGACCCATATTAACTATCATGAGATCTTTTCTTGTAGCCGGTACAGTCATATCTTTTCTTCCTTAATTCATTATTCCATGAATTTATCAAAATGAGGTTCATCAAAATGAAAAATCTAATAACTACTATTAACTAAATAACTAATAACTAAAGAACAAAATTCAAACCAATCTTAAAATTAACGAGTTTTTGACTCCCGAATACCCAACTGACCAATCAATTTCTTATAACGTACTCTATTTTTCTTTGACAAATAATCCAGCAGCCGTTGACGTTTTCCCAGAATTTTTCGTAGACCCCTTTGTGATAAAAAATCTCTTTTATGTAATTCCAAATGTGAAGTAAGTCTCCGTATCTTATCGGTGAAACTGAATACTTGAAATTCAACAGATCCGCAGTTTTTTTCTTTTTCTTGCCGAATAGCTGAGATGAATGAATTTTTTACCATAAAAACAAATTTTTCTATTTTTTTCGTGGATTTGACCGATCAGGAAAAATAATAATTATTATTATATCAGTATTTTTTTTTTATTTTATCCAAATCAAATTGCAAATTTGATTTGGAATTTCATTTGATTTGGATAGAAAGGGATGATACATTTATGCATTCAGGAAAGAAAATGCTTTTTTTTACCTAAAAAGAGGATTCTGTCGATTTCTTACTAGATCCAATGGATACGTAATTAAATCGGTATCATGTACCAGAATGTAACATAGCGTATGCATATATTTTTCGGCTTTTATTTACCAAATATCTTGTGCGATAGATATATAGGAAATAAATATACTATTAAGTAATTCTGAACCGTGGATACATATGTATTCTTGACATACTGAAACGACTGCCATTAGTGGTATCAAACCAATAACGATTCATACAAGCCAAATCTTCTAATCGATAATTGGGCCAAAGAAACAATTTGAGTTTAATGAATTTATTTGCATCTGTATTAAGATGCTTTTCCTCGTTCAAAAATTGTCCACAGTTTTTTATGTTGTTTTGATTGTAAAATATTGAATTTCTATCATCCACAACATTCCAATTCCGGGAATTGAAACAAATTAGAATTCTCAATTCTCTACGACGTCTGGGAGATAGAATATTTTCAGGAGCAAGGAAATCATAATGATTTTTGTTTCTATTCATAAGCGTATTGCTGTGTCGTGCAACGGATCCATCAAAAATCTTTTTATCAACATATCCATTTTTTATTATGCATTTTTCATTAGTTTGGTGCTTATTCTTATCAACCAATGAAATACCTACGGTTTGATATATAATATATTTTCTATCTCTTTTCATAGATAGACGAATTGGTTCGATAATAAGTATTCCCCCTTTTATCAATTCTGTAAGAGTTAGGTCTTTTTGAATCAACATTACATCCAGATGCATCTCTCCTCTTTGAATTGAGGATATAGCAATTTCCCTTGGATCTATCAGTCTAAGTAGAAGACAATATACCTTTATATTATTGATCATTCTTTGACCCAAGGGGGCATCCCATCTTAATTGAAAAAGAAAATATTTTTTCAGGAAAAAATTGAGTTCTGCTTCTTTTTTGCTCTTGGATTGTTTTTTCTTTCTACCCTTTTTAATGTCTGCTCCCGTGTAATCTTCTTTAACATCTTTCTTTTTGTTTTGTTTTTGTAGATCTGATACAAGATCTCCTTGACCTTGTTGTTCGTTTTTTTTTTTGTTGGAATTTTCTAATTCAAGATATGCTTTTTTATTAGCTAATATAGGAAGATTTTTTTTTTTATTTACGTTGATCTTTTCACTTTGACTAATATTTTCACAGAAATTAAAAATAAGTAATTTGATTGGTATGATCCGCGGTTTAATCTTATACGCATCAAAAAGTAGCACAAATTCTGGGAAAAACCAAGGTTCTATATTTGATATAGTACGATATAACCTTTCTTGATTCATTCCCATCCAATCAAAAAAGAATTTTTTTTCAAATTTTTTAGAATTTTGAGTTTTAGCATTTTTATGAATCTTGGTGTCGATATGCGTATTGGTCCAGGTCTCAATATCGATATGATTTCTAATACAGAAATGGAGAATTCTCCAATCAAAAATTTTTCTATCCATATTTTTGTCCGTATCAATAATAGATCCTTTTTCTAAATAATCACTAATAGCTATACTTATCAATCCATAAAATGATTCGGGTTTCGGTGTATTGAAATTATATGGAATTTTTTTGTCCTCTACTTGTAATGTTGATCCATAAATATAAGAGTCCTTACTATCCCCATAATTTATATATTTATATGATAAAAGATCATATCCGTAATGCTTTTTCAATTTGGCTTTTTGACTCATCAATGAATCCACTGCATAGTAATTTTGTTTCATGTAATGAATTAATTGGTCTTTTTCTTTTTTATATAAATCCAATTTCATTGAGTTTTTCTTTTGAATCGTACGACATTTATTGACTCTATTTCGCCACTTTTTCGGTACTAAGTGAGACCACTTAGTCTGAGATAAATTGTATTGATAATGACCCCTTAACCAAATTTTCCATTTATTCATTCCATACTTATGAATTTTCTTATGTCTTGATTTGGAATAAAATATTCCTCGTATCGTACAATAATTCTTGATTATACCCTTAAGAAAAGGATAGGTGCCGTGATATTGAAGTACAGATCTCAAATGATACTTGTTAAGTAATTGATTTTGTGATAATTTGTAAAATACATATGCTTGAGACAAGGGAGATAAGTCACAATAAATATTAGAATTCTTATTAATATTAGTATTAGAAAACGACTTTTTTATAGTAGAAATAAAGTTCATTGTATTTTGATTTGTGTTCTCAATTCCTTCTTGATTCGTTTCGTCGTTGAAAAAGGATTTATTGATGATTTTTTTTGTTGATTCAAAGAAAAGTTGTGCATTGATCCTTGGAATCTTAATGATACATAGTAATATATCCGTGTATATTTTTTCATTGAAGGATTTCATAAAATAATGTGATTTGCGTATTAATCGGATATTTTTTCTTTTGAATATTTGCCAAAAATCCTTCTGTGATTCCGATCTTTTATCATCACAAGTTAGAACTCTTTTTTTCTTGTCTTTTGTGATTCCTTCTATTTGAGTCCTAATTGTGGTTGTCTTATTAGCAAGATCCTTCATTTTTGTTTCTATGAGTGAATAATTTTCATTTACACAACTCGTGGATCGAATTCGAATGGTCGATTCGCGGATAATCTTATTATTTATATTGGAATCCTTTCTGTTTTCATTCGATTCATATACTTTCACCTTCCTCAATTTCAATAAGAAAAAGGGGTTTATTTTTTCAAGTTCTTTCGTTATTAGGTTTATAACTAGAACTATTTTGGCGACCCACCTTGTTTTTTCTTTTGAAACTTTTAGAAACCGCTTTTTTCTTTCTTTGAAAACCCTTATAGCTTGAAAAATTTGCTTTTTCACTTTTATCCTTTTTTTTTCGAGTTCTTTAAAAATGGGTTCAAAGAAAGAAGGTCGTTTTCGGGGAGACCCAAAAGGTAGTTCTGCTTCCCTTCCCCAGACTGTTAAAAAACAGAAATTGTCTTTTTTCTCTTTTTTAGTCATTTGCTGATCTCTATGATGAGATCGTATCTTAGATCTTCGCCAAGGTTTCAGACAGAAAGGAAATAGAATCTTTATTTGAATACCGTCTGTTAACCAATTTTGGGGAAATTCTGTTTCTGATAATTGAACACCATTATAGGTACATTTAACATACATTTCTCTATTCCATTCCTTCAAATCCTCGTACCACTCGGGGAATTGCAATAATAACATACGTCCAATATTTTTAGCTATTATCAATAAGGGTAATATAACGTATTTTCTAAGAAAAGATTGGGTTACTAACATGAAACCCCTTATTGCTTGAGTAAATATAAAAG